TTTCATTAGATATCTTACAACTATAATCCCTCTTTTTTCCGATCCGGTTCCTCCACCACCGCGAACCCCAGTTAGATTCAGGCATGATACACTTTTTAGTTATTGGGAGAACCCAAGTACTCTCTTTCGGATCCATGAAACAACTCTCAGAGATCTTTTTCCCTTTTGGAAGATACAGGAGCGAAACAATCAACCTATTGATATTGGAAGACCCAAAAGATTCTTCCAATGTATCATTTCTGGGTCCAATGGAATTCATAGGTATAGGAAGAAGCCCCATCAAATAGAGATTTTTTCTTTCGACCCTATTTCGATTGTTAATACGATTACGATATATAAGGACCGCTACTGCAAGCAGTACTACTACACCTTTGATCGTGAAATATCGATTGTTTGTTGAACCCTGTGAATCGCGTGAAAGTAGGATACTCCAAATTCGGGGGTCAAAGAGTTTCATAAAACGTTCTTGGTGGAAAAAAATGTGAGTGAAAGATCCCACGGAATCGAATTTGGTCCACGAATCTAAGAAATAGTGAGAATTCTTGATCTCTCTCAATATCTCTCTCAATTCGAAGATCCAGGATTTTAATGGATGTCGTTTCACTGCTTCCTGCTTCATTGATTCCTCCTAAGGATTTCATTTCAATTGGAATTTGGTTATTCACGATGTACGACGATCCCCGTTACGCATCCATGGCTGAATGGTTAAAGCGCCCAACTCATAATTGGCAAATTCGTAGGTTCAATTCCTGCTGGATGCACGCCAACGGGAACGTTCAATACGTCTATTGGAATTGGCTCTGTATCAATGAAATCTCATCATCCATACATAACGAATTGGTATGGTATATTCATACCATAACATATGAACAGTAAGAAATAGAATTCTTATCGATACTGGAACTCATAGGGAAGAAAATGGATTTATGGATGGAATCAAATATGCAGTATTTACAGACAAAAGTATTCGGTTATTGGGGAACAATCAATATACTTCTAATGTCGAATCAGGATCAACTAGGACAGAAATAAAGCATTGGGTCGAACTCTTCTTTGGTGTCAAGGTAATAGCTATGAATAGTCATCGACTCCCGGGAAAGGGTAGAAGAATGGGACCCATTATGGGACATACAATGCATTACAGACGTATGATCATTACGCTTCAACCGGGTTATTCTATTCCACCTCTTAGAAAGAAAAGAACTTAAATCAAAATACTTAATAACACGGCGATACATTTATACAAAACTTCTACCCCGAGCACACGCAATGGAGCCGTCGGCAGTCAAGTGAAATCCAATCCACGAAATAATTTGATCTATGGACAGCGTCGTTGTGGTAAAGGTCGTAATGCCAGAGGAATCATTACCGCAAGGCATATAGGGGGAGGTCATAAGCGTCTATACCGTAAAATCGATTTTCGACGGAATGAAAAAGACATATCTGGTAGAATCGTAACCATAGAATACGACCCTAATCGAAATGCATATATTTGTCTCATACACTATGGGGATGGTGAGAAGAGATATATTTTACATCCCAGAGGGGCTATCATTGGAGATACCATTGTTTCTGGTACAGAAGTTCCTATCTCAATGGGAAATGCCCTACCTTTGAGTGCGGTTTGAACCATTGATTTACGTAATTGGAAGTAACCAATTAGGTTTACAACGAAACCTAGAAATCGATCACTGATCCAATTTGAGTACCTCTACGGGATAGACCTCAACAGAAAACTGAAGAGTAATGGCAGCAAGTGATTGAGTTCAGTAGTTCCTCATATAAAATTATTGACTCTAGAGATATAGTAATATGGAGAAGACAAAATTGTTTGAAGCACCGATAGAGCCGGAGCGCCCCTTGTTTCAAAGAGAGGAGGACGGGTTATTCACATTTCATTTGATGGTCAGAGGCGAATTGAAAGCTAAGCAGTGGTAATTCTACCCCCCCGGGAAAAATAGAGATGTCTCCTACGTTACCCGTAATATGTGGAAGTATCGACGTAATTTCATAAAGTCATTCGGTCTGAATGCTACATGAAGAACATAAGCCAGATGAAGGAACGGGGAGACCTAGGATGTAGAAGATCATAACATGAGTGATTCGGCAGATTTGGATTCCCACTCGTGTGGTATTTCATCATACGATTCATATGAGATCCATCTGTCTAGATATCATCATATACATCCAGAAAGCCGTATGCTTTGGAAGAAGCTTGTACAGTTTGGGAAGGGATTTTGATTGATCAAAAAGAAGAATCTACTTCAACCGATATGCCCTTAGGCACGGCCATACATAACATAGAAATCACACTTGGAAAGGGTGGACAATTAGCGAGAGCAGCGGGTGCTGTAGCGAAACTGATTGCAAAAGAGGGTAAATCGGCCACATTAAAATTACCATCTGGGGAGGTCCGTTTGATATCCAAAAACTGCTCAGCAACAGTCGGACAAGTGGGTAATGTTGGGGTGAACCAGAAAAGTTTGGGTAGAGCCGGATCTAAGTGTTGGCTAGGTAAGCGTCCTGTAGTAAGAGGAGTAGTTATGAACCCTGTAGACCATCCCCATGGGGGTGGCGAAGGGAGGGCCCCAATTGGTAGAAAAAAACCCGCAACCCCTTGGGGTTATCCTGCGCTTGGAAGAAGAAGTAGAAAAAGGAATAAATATAGTGATAGTTTGATTCTTCGTCGCCGTAGTAAATAGGAGAATATTGAAAATAGAATATGTTTCCTCATCTTTACAAAAAAAAAGGAGTAATTAGCTGTGACACGTTCACTAAAAAAAAATCCTTTTGTAGCTAATCATTTATTGATAAAAATTGCGAAGCTCAACACGAGGGCAGAAAAAGATACAATCGTAACTTGGTCCCGGGCATCTACCATTATACCCACAATGATCGGCCATACAATTGCTATTCATAATGGAAAGGAACATTTGCCTATTTATATAACAGATCGTATGGTAGGTCACAAATTGGGAGAATTTGCACCTACTCTGAATTTCCGGGGGCATGCGAGAAACGATAATAAATCTCGTCGTTAATATATTAATTAATAAAGTGGATATGGGTGCTCATCGTTTATTGGTGGGAGGTGAACCTTATGATAAAGAGTGACCCAGATGTAGAAGTATACGCTTTAGGTCAACATATACGTATGTCTGCTCATAAAGCGCGAAGAGTAATTGATCAGATTCGTGGGCGTCCCTACGAGGAAACACTTATGATACTAGAACTCATGCCTTATCGAGCGTGTTATCCCATTTTAAAATTAGTTTATTCTGCAGCAGCAAATGCTAGTCACAATATGGGATTCAACGAAACGGCTTTAATCATTAGTCAAGCCGAAGTTAATGAAGGTACTAGCATGAAAAAGTTAAAACCCCGAGCCCGAGGACGTAGTTATCCGATAAAAAGACCCACCTGTCATATAACTATTGTATTGAAAGATACATCTAAAGATAAAAACTATTTCATATGGTTAAGAAAATATGGATGGGTATATAAAGATAAGTATAAAGATGTCAGAGAGAGGTATCTATATATGATGGATCATATGCTATATCGTAACAGAATGACGTGGGCTAATAGAGAAATGATATGGCCTTATAGAGATAGCGAGGTGCTATGGGACAAAAAATAAATCCACTCGGTTTCCGACTTGGTACAACCCAAAGTCATCATTCTGTTTGGTTTGCACAACCAAAAAGTTATTCCGAGGGTCTCCAGGAAGATCAAAAAATACAGGATTGTATCAAGAATTATGTACAAAAAAATAGGAAAATATCCTCGGGTGCCGAGGGAATTGCACGCATAAAGATTCAAAAAAGAATCGATCTGATCCAGGTCATAATATATATGGGATTCCCAAAATTGTTCATAGAGGGCAGCCCGCGAGGAATTGAAGAATTACAGAGCAATGCACAAAAAGAATTTAATTCTGTGAACCAAAAACTTAACATTGCTATCACAAGAGTTGAAAAACCGTATGGACAACCTAATATTCTTGCAGAATTTATAGCCGAACAATTAAAGAATAGAGTTTCGTTTCGAAAGGCAATGAAAAAAGCTATTGAATTAACTGAAAAAGCAGATACAAAGGGAATTCAAGTACAAATTGCAGGGCGTATCGACGGAAAGGAAATAGCACGTGTCGAATGGATCAGAGAAGGTAGGGTTCCCCTACAAACCATTCGAGCCAAAATTGATTATTGTTCCTATACAGTTCGAACTATCTATGGGGCATTAGGAATCAAAATTTGGATATTTGCAGACGAGGAATAATGGGCCTTTCGTTGTCTTTCTGTTCCATCCATCCGGCAATTGAATAAAAAATCACAAACTCGTTCATTTTTTTCCGTTCAATCAAAAAAATGAGAATTTTTTCGAATTCTTAATTCTATAGGGTTGAATAACAATTCGATTGACTCCATCTCCATATAATTGCTATGCTTAGTGTGTGACTCGTTGGTTTTTTATTTAGAGTTAGGTTAGGATTAAAAAACAAAGGGCCATCCCCTAGTATGAACTAATAACTATATAACTAATAACCAGCTCATTGCTTCGTATTATCTGGATCCAAGGAACCAGTCGCTATATGATGTATTGATCATATTGTTGTAGCAACTGAAGCATTTTTTTTTACATAAAAGAAAAATCAATCTATAAGGTTGTGAAGCAAAAACAAAGGGATATGGATAAATGGAGGGGTGAGAGAAAGAAAGAAAAAGAATAGCAATGATATATGATTCCAATATGTATGGTCTATGAACTATCTTATAAAAGGCAATGTAATAAAGCATTAATGTATTCGTCCATAATTAATAATTAGATTCGATGAATATGAATACAATTTATACGAAAAATAAAAAAGAATAAAGAGCGCCGAGTCAATAAAGACTGAGAAGATTGATTCAGGAACAAATTTTATTAGGAGCTCCATTGCAGAGTTCGGGCCTAGTCATTAATCGAGAAGCGATGGGAACGACAGAACCTGTGACTGAGGAAGATTCCCTTGAAAACGAATCCTAATGATTCATTGGGTGGGATGGCGGAACGAGCCAAGAACCAATTCATTTATTCTGATAGGTCATGGAACGCCCCTACGAATGAAAGGGATGTTGAAAGAGCAAATATTCGCCCGCGAAAGCCTTACTGGATTGCTAAGTTTTGGGCAATTCAATAAAAATAAATAAAATAAAGGTAAAAATAAATGAAGATTCATTAATTATAAAATGGAATTTATCATTTTATTTTATTCCTACGTGTACGTGACAGATTATATCTCAAAAAATTCCATGATTCATTATTCATTCAATTCAAAATATATACAATATTATTTAATCGTTTCATTCGCGAGGAGCTGGATGAGAAGAAACTCTCATGTCCAGTTCTGCAGTAGAGATGGCATTGAGAAACAACCATCAACTATAACCCCAAAAGAACCAGATTTCGTAAACAACATAGAGGAAGAATGAAGGGAATATCTTATCGAGGCAATCGAATTTGTTTCGGCGGATACGCCCTTCAGGCACTTGAACCCGCTTGGATCACATCTAGACAAATAGAAGCGGGGCGACGAGCCATGGCACGATATGCGCGTCGTGGTGGAAAAATATGGGTACGTATATTTCCAGACAAACCTGTTACAGTAAGGCCTACCGAAACACGTATGGGTTCGGGGAAAGGATCTCCCGAATATTGGGTATCCGTCGTTAAACCGGGTCGAATACTTTATGAAATGGGTGGAGTATCAGAAATTGTAGCCAGAGAAGCTATTTCTATAGCTGCGTCCAAAATGCCTATACGAACTCAATTCGTTATTGCGGGATAGGGATATGGAACGAAAGGAAAGGGGCCTTGTGATGAAAAAACCGCAGTTTTTTTATTTCTGGACAAACAATCTTTCTTCTTTTTTTCTTCGCCCTTTAGTTAGTTAGCATTGAAAGAAAAAAGAGAAAAATAATAAGAATGATATGATTCAACCTCAGACCTATTTAAATGTAGCGGACAACAGCGGGGCTAGAGAATTAATGTGTATTCGAATCATAGGAGCTAGTAATCGCCGATATGCTCATATTGGTGACGTTATTGTTGCTGTAATCAAAGAAGCAGTTCCCAATATGCCTCTACAAAGATCAGAAGTGATCAGAGCTGTAATTGTACGTACATGTAAAGAACTCAAACGTGACAATGGTATGATAATACAATATGATGACAATGCAGCAGTTGTCATTGATCAAGAAGGAAATCCCAAAGGAACTCGAGTTTTTGGTGCGATCGCTCGGGAATTGAGACAGTTGAATTTTACTAAAATAGTCTCATTAGCTCCTGAGGTATTATAAATAGATTCTAAATAAATACTAATAGATGAAAACATAATAAAACATAAAAAAAGGGAGGTTCATAGTAAGATATCTGAACTGAATTAGATTCCATTAATTAGTAGAATGCATTAGTAGATTGTTTCTCACGCATATACCTTTAATAATTCATGAAAAAAAAAGAGTAGAGCATGCTGATTATATAAAAACCCGGAGGCACCAATAATTATAGTTCATCATGGGTAGGGACACTATTGCCGAAATAATAACTTCTATACGAAATGCTGACATGGATAAAAAAGGAACGGTTCGAATAGCATCTACAAATATCACTGAAAACATTGTTAAAATACTTCTACGCGAAGGCTTTATCGAAAATGTGAGAAAACATCGAGTAAGCAAGAAATATTTCTTGGTTTCAACTCTGCGACATAGAAGGAATAGAAAAGGGCCATATAGAACTGTTTTAAAACGTATCAGCCGACCCGGCCTACGAATCTATTCCAACCATCAACGAATTCCTAGGATTTTAGGAGGAATGGGTATTGTAATTCTTTCGACTTCTCGAGGTATAATGACAGACCGAGAGGCTCGACTAGAAGGAATCGGGGGAGAAATTTTGTTATATATATGGTGATCTTTATGATCTACGAATTGCATCCGTAGGAAAACTTCCTATTTGTTTTTTGAAAAAAGAGGAAGGGTTGTCTAATATCACTCCTACTCCATGAGTTGATAATTAAAGGGGTTACCTGGAATGAAAGAACAAAAATGGATTAATGAAGGTTTAATTACTGAATCACTTTCCAATGGTATGTTTCGGGTTCGTAGTGACTTTTCAACATTCCTCTCGTTCGGATACAATCGGAGGTTCAAAATTTCAAGAGACTTATTTTCTTTTCTTCGAAGGAGTAGATTCAAAATTAAAATAAAATTAAGGAGAAACAA